ATCTGGGTCTCCGATAGAAACGAAAGAAGATAAACAAACAAGAAATAAAATAGGTAAAGACCCTTCAATATAAGAAATATAAGAATCAGTATTTATATCTCCTAAATGCAACGGTTTCGCATAAAAATAAAGAAAATAAACAAATGAAAGAAAGGGGAAAGGAGGGAGAGACGGAAGGGCATCCTAACGAGATCCTAATCTCAAGACACAAAGGGGATATGGCGAAATTGGTAGACGCTACGGACTTAATTAGGTTGAGCCTTGGTAGGGAAACCTACTAAGTGATAACTTTCAAATTCAGAGAAACCCTGGAATGAAAAATGGGCAATCCTGAGCCAAATCCTATTATTTTACGAAAATAAACATAAACAAAGGTTCAGCAAGCGAGAATAATAAAAAAGGAAAGGATAGGTGCAGAGACTCAATGGAAGCTATTCTAACAAATGGGGTTGACTGTTGGTAAAGGAATCCTTATATCGAAACTCCAGAAAAGAAAGGATGCAAGATATACCTATATAAAAAAAATAGGTATACTAATGAAAAACTATCTCAAAAAAGACGACCCGGACCCGTATTTTTTTTATTTATATGCAAAATCCATTTTTATGAAAAATAAAAAGAATTGTTGTGAATCGATTCCAAGTTAAAGAAAGAATCGAATAGAATATTCATTAATCAAATCATTCACTCCATAGTCTGATAAATCTTTTGAAAAACTGATTAATCGGACGAGAATAAAGATAGAGTCCCGTTCTACATGTCAATATCAATACCGACAACAATGAAATTTATAGTAAGAGGAAAATCCGTCGACTTTAAAAATCGTGAGGGTTCAAGTCCCTCTATCCCCAACCCCCAAAAGCCCGTTTGCTATCTATTTATTTTATCCTACCCTTTTTTTTTATTGGTTCAAAGTTCCTTATGTTTCTCATTCATCCTATTCTTTTTTACAAACGTATCCTAGCAGAATTTTGTTCTCTTATCACAAGTCTTGTGATATATTGTGATATATATATTATATACGTACAAATCTCTTGAGCAAGGAATACCTATTTGAATGATTCATAATCCATATGATTACTCATATGGAAATTTACAAAGTCTTTCTTTTGAAGATCAAAGAAATTCCTGTTCGAGACTTTAAATTTAATACGTTTTCGTTTTTTTTGTTTTCATTTTGAATTGACATAGACCCAAGTCGTCTAGTATTATGATAATGCGTTGGTAGTGGTCGGGATAGTTCAGTTGGTAGAGCAGAGGACTGAAAATCCTCTTGTCACCAGTTCAAAGATGATAATGCGTTGGTAATGGTCGGGATAGTTCAGTTGGTAGAGCAGAGGACTGAAAATCCTCTTGTCACCAGTTCAAAGATGATAATGCGTTGGTAATGGCTGGGATAGCTCAGTTGGTAGAGCAGAGGACTGAAAATCCTCGTGTCACCAGTTCAAATCTGGTTCCTGGCATATGATTAATTTGTATGAGTATCTACTCTACAAATGAATTGATAGGGATCGACATAATACATACTTATCTAGCTAGATATCCGGAAGTAAACCCTCTCTCTTTATTTATTTTATTTTTTCTATTTTGTATTTATTTTCTCTTTTTTAAATGAGCAAAGAGTCTATTCTAATGTGTCTATTATAATGTAGTAAAATATAATGTAGTAAAAGAAAAAATTAGAATGTGGTAAAAGAAAAACTTTGCTTATCTTTCCTCTTCTTTTTTATTTGTTCACACTGCGGTGCGGCTCCTCGCATTCAAAAAGAATGTTAATACTTCATACGTATTTAATTAAAAGATTCAAATAGATAGTTGGTTGAAAGGCCCAAAGTTGGGTCTAGAGGAGTTCAAGGATAGAAATAACCAAGACTCATCTCAGCTACAGTACAAATAGAATCCGATCCCCTTTCATTTATTTCTTTGTATTCTCTTTCATATTCCATTTCTTTATAGACTCTCTAGAGTTCATCAGTTCATCTAAGTGATGTGCGCGATACAAAGTTCACGGTACAGAACCCTTGTTGTTCATCCTATTGTCTCGGCTCGTCCGAAATAAAATAAAAAAGTCTCTTCAAAAAAAAAATCGAGAATCTCAATGATGTATTGTCTTTTATTTCTTTTTATTTATTAGCCTATCCATAAGAATACGAAAACCTCAATTCCTCTGTTTGAGCTAGAAGAGAATGTACAAATATTCCTTGAATATTCGAAGTTCTAATTAGTTTCTTAGCATTCAATGAGCGTCCTGTATTTCATAAAAATTGGGGGCAATGTAATCCTTACGTAAAGGCCACCCTATCCAACTTTCGGGCATTAAGATACGTTTCAGTCGTGGATGATTCTCATAAGAGATTCCCAACATGTCATAAGATTCTCGTTCTTGAAAATCCGCACTTTTCCAAACCCAGAAAACTGACGGAATTCTAGGGTTACTCCTTGGAGCAAATACTTTTATACATACTTCTTCCGGTTGATCTACACCATACTCTATTCTCGT